TTAAAAAATTTTCAGCGGGCTATGTCAATTCCAATTATCCCAAGACTTTATTATTTGTTTGTCGCACAAAAAAACTTTTTGAATGTCCGGTAGAAACCGATTTCGCTAAAGAAAAAGATTTTACTGCAGTTAAATACCCTTTTTTCTTCCAAATATTCCTACGAATATGTTTTTTTGACATAGAAATACATTTTTTTGGAACTGCCATTCAAAAAAGGGTTACTCATTTTTATTTATCGTTGTATGTGAAAGACGTGTATTGTTCGGAATAGATCGTTTTTTTTTAATCATTATCTATACTTTATTCTGTATTCTGTGAATAATAGTTTTTTTTTTCACTTTCAACATTTAACATAATTTAACATTTAAAACAAAATTTGACATTTAAAACATAATTTAACATTTAACATAAAATAAAAACATAAAATAAACATAAAATAACAAATAATATATAAACAAATAATATATATATAAAATAATATATAATATATATATTAATATATATATTAATTATTTATATATATTAATTATTTATATTTATATTTAATTTTTAATTAATTTTTTAAATTTTTTAATTAATTTTTATATTTAATTATTTTTTTTTTTTTTTCATTATTATCGTTTATTGTTCTTTTCGAAAGAGATAAGAATTGGTGAATCGGAAACAATTTTTAATTATAAAAAAAAATCTCAATTTGTTTGTTTTCTTATGGAACATACATATCAATATGCATGGATAATACCTTTTCTTCCACTTACAGTTACTATGTCAATAGGATTTGGACTTATACTTATTCCGACAGCAACAAAAAATATTCGTCGTATATGGGTTTTTCCTAGTATTTTTCTCTTAAGTATAGCTATGGGATTTTCGGCCAATCTGTCTATTCAACAAATAAATGGAAGTTTTATTTATCAATATCTATGGTCTTGGACCATAGATATTGATTTTTCCTTAGAGTTTGGATATTTGATCGATCCACTTACTTCTATTATGTCAATACTAATTACTACTGTTGGAGTCATGATTCTTATTTATAGTGACAATTATATGTCTCACGACCAAGGATATTTGAGATTTTTTGCTTATATGAGTTTTTCCAATACTTCCATGTTGGGATTAGTTACTAGTTCTAATTTGATACAAATTCATATTTTTTGGGAACTAGTGGGAATGTGTTCATATTTATTAATAGGGTTTTGGTTCACACGACCAATTGCCGCAAGTGCTTGTCAAAAAGCTTTTGTAACTAACCGTGTAGGAGATTTTGGTTTATTATTAGGAATCTTAGGTCTTTATTGGATAACAGGTAGTTTGGAATTTCGGGATTTGTTCAAAATAGCTAATAACTTGATCCATAATAATGGGGTCAGCTCCTTATTTGCTACTTTGTGTGCCTCTTTATTATTTGTCGGTGCAGTTGCTAAATCTGCACAATTCCCCCTCCACGTATGGTTACCTGATGCCATGGAAGGACCTACTCCTATCTCGGCCCTTATACACGCTGCTACTATGGTAGCAGCAGGAATTTTTCTTGTAGCTCGGCTTATTCCTCTTTTCATAGACATACCTTATATAATGAATTTCATTTCCTTAATGGGTGTAATAACAGTACTATTAGGAGCTACTTTTTCTCTTGCTCAAAGAGACATTAAAAGAAGTTTAGCCTATTCTACAATGTCTCAATTAGGTTATATTATGTTAGCTTTAGGTATAGGTTCTTATCGAGCGGCTTTATTCCATTTGATCACTCATGCCTATTCTAAAGCTTTATTGTTTTTGGGATCTGGATCTATTATTCATTCAATGGAACCTATTGTTGGATATTCACCAGAAAAAAGTCAGAATATGGTTCTTATGGGTGGTTTAACAAAATATATTCCAATTACAAGAACTACTTTTTTATTAGGTACACTTTCTCTTTGTGGTATTCCACCTCTTGCTTGTTTTTGGTCCAAAGATGAAATTCTTAATGATAGTTGGTTATATTCACCAATTTTTGCAATAATACCTTATTTCACAATAGGATTAACCGCATTTTATATGTTTCGGGTATATTTACTTACCTTTGATGGGTATTTGCGCGTTTATTTTCAAAATCACAGTAGCACTAAAAATAATTTGTTCTATTCAATATCTCTATGGGGAAAAGAAGCACCAAAAAAAGTCAATAAAAATTTACTTTTATCAAAAATGAATAATAAGGTTGACTTTTTTTCAAAAGATACATATAAAATTATTGATAATGATAAGATACGATACTTTAGTACTTACTTTGGAAATAAATATACTTCCATGTATCCTCATGAATCAGACAATACTATGCTATTTCCTCTGCTTGTATTGTTACTATTTACTTTGTTCGTTGGATCAATAGGAATTTCTTTTGATTTTGATCAAGGGGTAATGGATTTTGATATATTATCGAAATGGTTAACCCCATCCCAAAATCTTTTCCATCCAAATTCGAATTATTCTGTGAATTGGTATGAATTTTTT